AAATAGTATAACAAATAGAAATAGTGTATAGGAATTCAGGAAACTGCTGGATCTTAGTTTAGGGCTATTAGCTATTAATTTAATATGAACTATATAGTTCATAGTTCTATTGTTATATCTATATCATTATATCTATATTATTAGTTATAAACTATGATTATAAAAAATCTAATTATTTCTTAATATAAAATTGATTTATTTCTTAAAGTAAAGCAGTTATAGCAATAATTATAGCGTATAGCGAGCGGATCGGTCCTAAGAAAAGATAAGATAAGGATAAAGATACAATCCAAATTAGAATGAGACATTCTTCTGGTTTCATTCGGAAAAGGAAGAGATAGGACGAAAAAAAAAGAAGAATGAATATCGACCGTTCCAGTATTCCAAATCGCACTGTAAAAAAGAAAGGGAGGGAGAAACATATATATATGGGATATATCTATCCATATTGAATTGCAGATACATCAATGATAGAATCATTTCTGATTGAAACAAGGTTTATCCAATAGAAATAAACTGATAGAGGATCGCCAAAAAAATCAAATAGCATACACTTTTTCGATATGGGAATCATTATCTAATGAATTCAACGGTTCCAAAATAAATGAAAGAGATGGGTGGAATTCCAACTGGATCTTGGTCTCAAATCAAAAGGGGATATGGCGAAATTGGTAGACGCTACGGACTTGATTGGATTGAGCCTTGGTATGGAAACCTACTAAGTGGTAACTTCCAAATTCAGAGAAACCCTGGAATTAAAAATGGGCAATCCTGAGCCAAATCTTTATTTTGAGAAAACAAGGGTTTATAAAACTAGAATAAAAAAAGGATAGGTGCAGAGACTCAATGGAAGCTGTTCTAACGAATGGAGTTGACTACGTTGTGTTGGTAGCTGGAATTCCTCTATCGAAATTACAGAAAGGACGGCCCTATATATCTAATACGTACGTATACATACTAACATATCAAACGATTAATCACGACCCGAATCTATCGAATATATATATATATGAAAGAAAAAATTCAGAGTTATTGTGAATCCATTCCAATCGAAGTTGAAGGAAGAATCGAATATTCAGTGATCAAATCATTCATTCCAGAGTTTGATAGATCTTTTGAAAAACTGATTAATCGGACGAGAATAAAGAGAGAGTCCCGTTCTACATGTCAATACCGACAACAATGAAATTTATAGTAAGAGGAAAATCCGTCGACTTTAGAAATCGTGAGGGTTCAAGTCCCTCTATCCCCAACAAAAAAGTCCATTTTACTTCCTAACTATTTATCCTCTTTTTTTCATCAGTGGTTCAAACAAAATTCACTATCTTTCTTTCTCATTCACTCTACTCTTTCACAAAAGGATCCGAAGAGAAATCTTTGGATCTTATCCCAATTTGGATAGATACGATACTTGTACAAATGAACATATATGGGCAAGGAATCTCTATTATTGAATCATTCACAGTCCATATCATTATCCTTACATTTTTTAGATAAAATTTTTTAATACTTTATTTTATTTAATACTTTACTTTATTTAGATTTAGTCCCTTTAATTGACATAGATACAAGTACTCTACTAGGATGATGCACGGGAAATGGTCGGGATAGCTCAGTTGGTAGAGCAGAGGACTGAAAATCCTCGTGTCACCAGTTCAAATCTGGTTCCTGACACATGAATAATATATCGGATAGATATTCATACAAATTAATTGAGACAGATCAGGATATATATTCGTTAATAGTCAAGAGCATGATACATACTTATTCATCTAGCGTATAGATATATACCTTCATTTTTAGAGATGGGTAAAAAATATATGTATGGTTATGGTAAAGAACTAAAGTGGGATTATGTTCCCTTTTTTTTTTGTTTCTTTTTTCTTTCTTCTTTGTTCATATTGTGCTTTCTCTCACTCAAAAAGAGTGTTAAGTCTTCATATATATATCAAAAAAAAAAAAGAAAAAAGTTTTAAAAAAACTTAAAAAAAGTATAGAGGGGTTGAAGGATAGGAATAGACAGGATGCATTTCAGACACAGTACAAATAAAATTCAATCCCTTTTTATTTCGGAATTTCGCTTTTTCTTTTATATTTATTCTATTTCTTCACTCTTGCTTACGTTACTTTCCGAGGTCTGTCTAAGTGATGTGCGCGGTACAAAGTTCATGGTGCAGAACTCTTTTGATTCATCTTTTTGTTTCTGCTCATACAAAATAGATATGATCTTTTCCAAATTCGGGAATAGCAATGAAGCCTTTTTTAGGCCTATCCATAATACGAATTAGAGTCCAGTTACTCTCTTTCATCTAGAACAGAACGTAAAAATATTCCTTGACTTGAATGAAATCTGGAGTTGTGTCGTATAAGTGAACATTAGTTTCCTTATCATTCAATGAGCATCTTGTATTTCATAGAAATTTGGGGTAATATAGTCCTTACGTAAGGGCCAGCCTATCCAACTTTCAGGCATCAAGATACGTTTAAGGCGTGGATGATT